ATTAATTATATTCTTATTAATTAGATTATATAATCTATTTCTATTTCTATTAATTATATATAATATAATATTGAATATTATATTGAATTATATATATATATCTTTTTTTTTTTTTTATTATATTTTTTATATTATAAAATCTTATTATATATTATATTTATTATATATAATATTGATTATATATAATCAATATCTATTTATTTTAGATTTTATAGATTTTCGATCACATATCATGCGAAGCGAACCCTTTCTTTTCTATGCTAACTATGCTAAAAGAATCTTATTTGAAATTGGAGTATATAATATTTTTCGAAGAAATCCTATTTGTTCAATAAAATTCCCTCTCTTTTTTGTTTGTCGACTACTCTACTACTTCTTATATGTTTATATGTTATATGCTTATATGTTATATGCAATAAATAAAAATATTATATGTCATTATGTAATAAAGGTTCTAATCAAAACTCGGAAAAAATCTAAACAAAGAATGGGGTGGGGGTGGGGATAGGATTCTTTGACGAACGAGATCAATAGGCATTATTATATGAGAATATTTGGTATATGAGACTATTTGGGAGAATATTTCGACACAAACAAGAAGGGTTCTAGGAAGACAAATAATCCCTCCTAGAATCCCGTTTTTCCAATTTCAATTTATACTGTGCTTAATATTCTCCGTTTATTTATCTTCTGTCTAGTATCGAGTTGAATTTTCTTACAGTCAAATAGAAAAACAAAAACTATTAAAACTATTAATTGAATAGATTTATATTCTATGACATTGAAATCCGAAAACTGTGACATAATTATAGTGCTCCAATTTCTTGGGGGTGAAAAAAAAAAGAAACAAAAAATGGGTAAAGTCAAATAGTCTTCTTCACAATCTACATACTATGACTGACTAGGAATGCGGTGAATTCTCTAAATATGGTAGAACTAAATATGGTAGAAAAAGAATAGAAACAAACAGGGGGCTTTTCATAATCTTTTGATTATACAGAATTACATAATTATCAACAAAAAGATTTCGTTATTTTTACGAACTTAATATGTTGATAAATCCGCGGACCTAGAAATTCATTTCAGATAATTGAACCTTCTCAAACTGTTTCTTTTTAAGAACCAAAAAGATTTGTGCCAAAATAACAGATGCCACGAAGAACAAGAGACCTTGGACACGTAACGGATCTTGAAGTACTATTTCCGCATCCCCTTGACCAAATCCACCCACATTTGGATTACTCGTTAATGGTTGATCAAGTTTGATAGATTCACCCTCTGAAACAAGAGGTTCTGGTCCTGGAGGTATAATATCAATCACTTCGCGGCCATCCGATGCATCTACTATAGTTATTTCATAGCCCCCCTTTTCTTTTCGTATGATTTTGTTTACTATACCTGCAGCTGTAGCATTATAAACATTATTATTACTCTTGCTCCCGTCGGGATAAAGCTGCCCCCTCCCCCTGTTCCCGCCTACGTATATTGGATATTTTAAGAAGTGAGCATCTCTCTTAGTAGCGGGATCGGGGGAAAGAATAGGAAAGGTTATTTCATTATATTTCTGACCAGGAACAGGGCCTACCACAAGAATATTTTTTTTAGTGGGACGATAGCTTTGAAAAGACAGATTACCTATCTTTTCTTTAATCTCAGGCGAAATACGATCGGGGGGAGCCAATTCAAACCCCTCCGGTAAAATAAGAACAGCCCCCACATTTAAAGCCCCCTTTTTACCATTAGCAAGAACTTGTTTCACTTGCATATCATAAGGAATTCGAACAACTGCTTCAAATACAGTATCAGGAAGTACCGCTTGTGGAACCTCGATATCCACGGGCTTATTAGCTAAATGGCAATTGGCACATACAATACGGCCAGTTGCTTCTCGCGGATTTTCATAACCCTGCTGTGCAAAAATGGGATATGCATTTGAAATGGGTGCTCGAGTTATTATATATATCATGAGCGATACGGAAATTGATCGAGTAATCTCTTCCTTTATCCAAGAACAGTAATTTCTAGTTTGCATGGTCCAATCATTGATCCTGAAAAGTTCTACAATAAAATTAGGTTGGTCACTGGTACAGTTCCCTATCCATAATTCTGCTATGTACTGAAAGAATTTTACTGGAATATAGGAGGAATCCGCTGGATGAGTAGAAAGAAAAAAAAAAAAGAATAAGTCAATTTTTGAATGGTTAGCTTTTGTACAAAATAACAAACTTTAGAATTGGATCAGTGGATCCTTTTTTCAGTCATTCATTGAATGATAAATCACTACAAGTGACGGAGATACACGATTTAAATAACGGAAAATCCAATATTTTAAAATTGTATCTAGAATGACTGGAAAAGTGGAAACAAGACCGGATATAATTTGATCATTATGAGCAAATCCAAAATCTTTATAGACAGAACCAATCATTAGTTCCCAACCATGGGTCGAATGGAATCCTATACATAAATCTGTTAATAAAAGAATAGAAAAAGCTTTTATTGTGTCGCTTAAGTTATATAGGAATTCTTGAACCCAAGAGTTAAGAATAATAAGTTCTTGATTACCTAGAATAGAATAACCGCTTAAAATAACGAAACAGATTATATTTGTCGAGAAGTGCAAAATCGTATTCATAAGATCTTCGTTGTGCGTCTTGATCAATTGGATCGTTTCTTTGTAGATTCCGATACGAAGGTTTTGTAGACGTGTTTCCGGGTATTCCTTTATCATTTCATCCAAGAGTAACAGTTCCTCTAATTCTATGAATTTTTTTAGAATACTCTTTTCTTGAATATCATTCAAGAAAATTTCGGATTGCCTAGTATTTGACCAATTAGTAACCCAAGATTCCATATTTTTCTTAAATGAGAAAGAGATCCACCAGGGCAAAAAGACTATAGATGTAAGATATAGAAGGGGAATGAATGCTTTCTTTTTTGCCATTTTTCGTCTTTAATGAAGTCAGCTTCACCTCATTATATGATAAGAATATTTCTATCAAGCATAAGTTCTATTACAAGTCATAGAGCCTATAAATAGATTCTCACGTTTTTTTATTTGTGCAATGCGGGAATTAGTTCTTGAATTTAGAAAGAATACACAAATATAATAAGAAAAAGAAAGAGTCTGCTTCCAATTTGAATGAAGAAAAAATATTGTTTCCAAAGATATCAATTGCTAAAATTCGACGCAATTGCCCCTTTCGATGAATGCATGAAAGAGCACTTCAAGTAATGAATATTAGTTGGATTTCGAAACAAAAAAACACCCTTTATTACATTACCAAATTACCAAAATAAAAAAATATCAAATATTTCAAAAAAAAAAATTCAAGAATTTTTTCCGTTTTTTTTTTTAAGAAAGTATTCATTTCGTTTTTTTTTTTAATACTTCAATTGGTACACGCAAGAAATAGGCCAATTCTGCCGCTTTTTGTTCAATTTCTCGTGGAGTCAAATTCTCATCAGTACGAGTCAAGGGAATGACCCCCTGTCCTCTGATTTCCATATAAAGGACACGACGAGTATAAATACCCTCTTTAACTTCTATTCTGATGGACTGAATGTCTTTCATAAGGAATCGGAGAAAGATACGACGATTTTTTCCAGGAAATCCCCAACGAAAAATACACACTATTCCCTCTTTTCTATCGAATCGATCATAACCACTACCTACATTCCACAAAATTGTACACCACAAATAAGAGCTAATAAAGAGACCAGCGATTCCATAGAAAGACATCACGATCCCTTGTGGAAAAAAAAGAATTTGCTGAGACGGAAATAAAGATAGCAAATTCCTACCAAGATAACTCGAAGTTCCAACCAATAAGAACCCTAATGAACCTAAAAAAAGGATAATGGCCCAGCAGAAATTACTTGTTTTTCGAGACCCCGTTATAAGTTCTATCCATATACGTTCTGATCGCCAACCCATATTAGATCCAGTTGTATTTTTTTTTTTGAATTGAGAAAATAACCCAACCAAATGAATTTTATTTGACTTTTCCTTGTTTGCGAAGTAACTCTCATCAACTAGTACTATTTTTATGTAAACCTTTAGGAGTAATTCATCGAATTGCTTCTAGATCTAAAAAAAATAGATGAGATTTGTCCCTACTGCTGTCCGTATCTAAAAAATCTTGTTTTTTTGAACATGGAGAAATAAAGAAGCCATTGCAATTGCCGGAAATACTAGGCCTACTAAAGGCACAAAAATAGAGGGTAAGTTGCTGAAAGTTGTCATAGAATGGGTACCTCGATTTAATATTTGTACCTGTTATTTTTTTAGTTTTTTGTTATTGTTCTATTAAGATTTTTACCTGTTATTTTTCTATTTTTATATTGTTATAAAGAGATTTTGGAATCACTAGAATTCATATCATATATACTTATACTTAGTAGATTTTTATATAGAATTCTATATAGATTTCTATATAAAAATCTACTAAGTATATCTAAATGAGTATGAGTATATATAAGAAATTATTAAATTATTAATATAAATTCAATATTAATTAGATTAATTAGAATTCTAATTTTAAATATAATAAAAAAAAATAGTAATATTGAATATTCATTTTAGAATGAATTTTAGAATAGTATAATTATATTATAATTATTATATTGAATATTGAATTCTATTTTATTGAATTCTATTTTTGAATTCTATTTATATTATTATATTAATTTTATATTATTATATTAATATTATTATTTATATTTATTTATATTTTATATATTTATTTTATTACTAATTATACTGATTCTAATAATAATAAATGATAAAAAAATTGAATAATTTAAAGCTCTACTTCATTTAATTTGGAGTCAAAGGAAAGAAAGCATGGAGCTGAAATAACTCACTAAGAACGCCCTTTAAAAGTTTACGCGGTACAATTGAATCAAATAAGCCCTTATGGAATAAATATTCAGCCTCTTGTGAACCTTCAGGTACTGTTATATTCAATGTTTGCTCAATTACTCTTTTACCTGCAAATGCAATGTAAGCATTGGGTTCGGCAATAATGATATCCCCCAACATACCAAAACTAGCCGTCACCCCACCAGTAGTAGGAGATGTAAGGATCGAGACATAGAATAACTTTTTATTTACTTGATAATCATATAAAGCAGAAGATATTTTAGCCATTTGCATCAAGCTCAAACTTCCTTCTTGCATACGTGCTCCTCCAGAAGCACATACTAGAATCAGAGGTAAAAATTGATTGGCAGCATATTCGATCAAACGGGTGATTTTCTCACCTACTACGGATCCCATACTACCCCCTATAAACTGAAAATCCATAACCCCAATTGCTACGGGAATACCATTTAGTTGACCTGTGCCTGTTTGAACAGCCTCAGTTAATCCTGTCTTTCTTTGATAAGAATCAATACGATCTTTATAAGATTCCTCATCCTCATAAGATTCCTCATCCTCATAAGATTTCTCATCCTCATAAGATTTCTCATCCTCATAAGATTTCTCATCCTCATAAGATTTCTCATCCTCATAAGATTCATCATAAGATTCCTCATAAGATTCCTCTTCTGAATTAAAGTCAATGGGATCCACCGAAACCATGTCCTCATCCATCGGATTCCAAGTACCTTCATCAATCAAAAGTTCAATCCTATCTGAACTGCTCATTTTCAAATGATATCCACAGTATTCACAAATATTCATTCTTGATTTCAAAAGTTTCTTATAATTTAATCCATAACAATCTTCATCTTCGCATTGAACCCACAAATGTCTGTAATCTGGAGTTTTCTCTTGAGTTTCCTCTAAATCTGGAGTTTCCTCTAAATCTGGAGTTTTCTCTTGAGTTTCCTCTAAATCTGGAGTTTCCTCTAAATCTGGAGTTTCCTCTAAATCTTGAATTTCCTCTAAATCTGGAGTTTCCTCTAAATCTTGAATTTCCTCTAGATGATTAGAACTTTCTCTTTTAGTTAAAGCACTATCACTCGTAGCATTCGTGCGACTGGAATTCCCCCTTTCACTAAGATTTATGCCTTTACCACAAATGTAACTAGAAATGTAACTGTCATTGTATTTATCACTATCACCTAAAATGTAACCATCAATACAGATTTTAGAACGAAGATAACTGTCAATGCAATTATGAATGTGATTATTCCAACTATATTTAGTATCATACATGTAATGATCATAGTCGGGATCGTCACTCTTAGATACATTATTCAGATAGCTGAAATTCTTATAACTATAAAAAAAACATTCTAGTTCACTTAGAAAAGAATGATCATTATCAATCTCAAAAATTTGATTTTCAATATCAAAATATATGGAATAACTGTCCCTATTACTATCCCTAACTAAAAAAGTGTCATCAGATATGAAATTCCGAATGTTCTCAACGCCGACTAAATAATCAACATTACTGTAACTAGAATTGTCACTATCACTCCACCTCTGAATGTTTTTATCCATATCAGTTAGAATTGGGTCTTCACTTACACTGGTATTTTCAATAGGACCAAAACTATCCATTGATTTACTTAGCCCACACCTGTATTCTAACTCCCTATTAAACAACATCGAATTGAACCACCATTTTTCCATAGAGCTTTCTTGCCTCTATTTACATGAAAATACACTAGATGAATAGTTATTCGATGAAAGATATCTTTTGAATATTTCATTTCCTATCACAATAAGCATATAAATCCAATCACTAGGATTATTAACTAATAATAATAACGAGTGAGTGGATATTAAAAAAAAAACGATTCTTTTTCTTGAGAACCCAGAGTATCGTTTCACTATATATGATATGTCACTATATGTGCTGGAACTCTTTTCTATTTCAATTCTATTATTATAGAATTGAAATAGAATTGAAAAAATCTTGAAATTGAATAATAAAAAATAAAAAAAAAATACAAATAAACATAAACAAATTTTTTTTTTATTTTTTTAGTAGTTTACCCCCTGTTGTGTCAAATTCACATCAAAAAACGAAATAGTTGTTCTCTCCTCTGAATCTGAAGAACTTTTTTCGTAAAATCTCGTCTACTTAAATACTAATAAGTTTTTATTCCAACACGAAACGAAAGGAAAGGACAATATACAGTATGGGTAACAAGAGTTGTGATATTTAGCTCGACCCAGGATCCAAACCTACAAAATAGAAAAGAATACACCAACCCTAAAGATCCATAGGATTAATTGTGCATCCAACTTAACAATAGAAACGTTAAAGTTGTTTCGTCTTCTATTTTTGATTTTGGATCTCGTATATCTAGATAAATAGTTATCTATAAAATCAAAATAAAATAATAATAATATAAATAAACAAAATAATTAATATTAATAATAAATCAAATATTAATAATAAATAATCAAAATAATATATATATATATTCTATATAAAATAAATAAATAAAAAATAGAATATATATATATAAAATCAAAATAATATATATATAATAAAAAAGAAATCTAATCCAAAATATATACGCTAAAAATAAAAA